TTTGAACCGATGACTTACGCCTTACCATGGCGTTACTCTACCGCTGAGTTAAAAGGGCCCCAATTCCTGAATAAGTCACTCTATGTCTAAAAAAGATCCAATCCATGTATATATATTATATATTTAAGTCCATGCAGTAACTTCGTAGTGGCTCGTGTCTTATTCTTGTTCTTGAATAATAAAATTCAATTCTTTAGCAAGTCTAGGAATAAACAAAACCGATCTTAACTGCTTTTCTTTTATTGAATGAAATGGTAATGGTACTCATCAAAACGAAATTCATTTGATTGATACATGTACACCTCTCAATTCGACATAGATTCAAGATATTTCATCGAATCATGTGATGAATAAATTCTACTTGTCCCTGGATCCCTGAACTAAATAATTCTTTTTCTAGGAATATAAAATTTTTTCGATAACTTCTTGATCCCCCTTATCCTATTTTTTTGTTAATTTCCGTAGTGGGAGCCCCCTTTCTTTTTATTTTCTGGTGGACCAACCCCTCCCTAAAAGAATCCTATCTTCCCTTACGTATTATTTCTATACTCTATTTTTATTAATATGAATTAAGAGTTCTTTTCTTAATTTATTTATTCTATTAACTACTCTTTTTTTCTTATTCTATTAACCATTCATTCTTATCTTATTCAAATCATATCAGTAGAAGTGATTGACAACTGGAAGAAGCGGTTCATACAATGGGCATCGGATAGACGTTAGGCAAATATGCCGCCCCTATCGTCTAGCGGTTTAGGACATCTCTCTTTCAAGGAGGCAACGGGGATTCGACTTCCCCTGGGGGTAGGGGGTACTACAAAGGTAAGTTGATCATATTATGGATTACCAATATACCCCGAAGCACCAAAACAAAGAGGTTCTTCTTGGGTCTGGGTCGATGCCCGAGCGGTTAATGGGGACGGACTGTAAATTCGTTGGCAATATGTCTACGCTGGTTCAAATCCAGCTCGGCCCAACAATTCAACAATATACCATGAGATGATATAACCCCCCCGTCCTTCAGAAATACCCGATACGGACGAAGAAAAACAGAATCAAAATTTCTGCTCGATCCCTTATTTCCCTGGGATTGTAGTTCAATTGGCCAGAGCACCGCCCTGTCAAGGCGGAAGCTACGGGTTCGAGCCCCGTCAGTCCCGACAAGTAGATCAATCATCTTTCCTTTTTCTGTCAACAGGGGAGCAGGAAGTAAAATTTCATTCCCAGGGGGGTTCTTTTTTCTTTCCCTTTCGTTTTGTCTTTCTCATCAAACAAATAGGAGGATTTTCATTACTTCAAGTAGTACTGATTGATATTAGAAAGACCTATGTAGATTTGTACAATTGATGGTAGCACTACAGTCAGTATTCCAAGAGATACTGAATCTGTTTTTGCGATGGAATATAGGACTATATGTTTCTTAAGCGCACATACAAAAATAGAATTCTTTTCTTGTACAATACAAAATGAATTTAACAGAATTCCCCCGATAGAATACTTTTCCAACTTAAAAAGTCTCCCTTTATGGCTCCGGTTTTGTTTGTGTAACCTCAATTGCTAATGTGAAGTATAAAAAAAAGATTTCATTCAAAAGTCCTTTTTTATTGGACCGGGAATCCTATTTTGGATTCAGTATGGATAAAAGATCTTCCTATGTTATACTATTCAATTCGCGACGACGAATTTATTTGATAGCTCAGATATTGTTATTCATGATATTGATCCGATTCAAAATCATTGAGAGATAATTCATTCATTGAATTTAAGAATTTACAGTCGAAAGATTTATCATCTCTATGGGATTAAATCCCGAGTTATTGTGAAGTAAAAAAAAGATGAGATTATGGAAGTAAATATTCTTGCATTTATTGCTACTGCACTGTTCATTCTAGTTCCTACTGCTTTTCTGCTTATCATTTATGTAAAAACAGAAAGTCAAAATAAAAATCAAAAGGATTAATTAATTTTAATTAATGTTTACTTCTGAGTTCTTATCAATGATTGAAGAAAAAAAAATGATTCCAATTGTGCGTCTTAAATGAAATGAGCGGACTAGAATCGACAGTATTCTATCAGATCCGATACTATAGTATAAGTATAGTAAGAAAGAAATAGATATTTCTTTCTTACCATACTATCTATTAGTGTTATTGTAGTGTATAAAGTTGTACTTTAGAATAAAGAAAGGGACTTGGTGTCGATCAATCTACAATATTCTCTTTATATATGTATCAAAATAATAAAGATATGGAATTTACATAGAACCCATTCACTTTTTTGATACCTCTTTTTTTCGATCAATATAAAATAATTGTCTTACTTTATAGTTTGAATTTCTAGATTTCTTTTTATTTGCAATCTGAGTCTTGTGATCCATCGAAAGAATCAACAAAGGAAAAAGCATTATGGGCATCTATTAAAGAGTCGTAATCCTTTTTCTAGCATTCCTAATAAAAATTCCTAATAAAAAATCGGTAAGTGCACAATAGGTGACTCGCCC